GAAATCACCCGACCCCGTACATCTGTAACGGTCACAATGGTATTGTTGAAACTTGCTTGAACATGAATAACTCCCTTTGGTATTCTACGTACATTTTTACGTGAACCACTACGTGTATTTTTACGTGAACCAATTCTTAATATAGGTTTTGCCATATTTTTTCATTTCACAAGAAATATATGGATATATCCATTTCATGTCAAAACGGACCTTTTTTTTTCCAGCTCCCTGGAAGTGCTTTTCCTTTACTTTATTTCCTTTAGTAAGATTATCCTTGTCTTTGTTTATGCCTCGGGTTGGAACAAATTACTATAATTCGTCCCCGCCTACGGATTAGTCGACACTTTTCACAAATTTTACGAACGGAAGCCCTTATTTTCATAGTTGTTATTCCTTAATTCTTTGAATATATTTATTGTTGGACGAAAAAAGGTTTCTTGATATTTTTGAATCTTGAATTGTATCTTCGTGAAAGGAATGGTGAAATTGAAAAAACCATTTACTCATTTGAATCCTTGTTAGGGAGCCTAGAAAATGGCTGTCCCCTGATTAACTTAATACCTAAGAACTTACTAAAATTTTTACTTTTTTCTCCTATAGGTATACCTATACAAAAATATGTCGAATCCTTTCAGAAGCATGACCTAAAATCAAACAAATCTTTAGTATCTAAAAAAATCGAGCCATGCCGTTCGGAAGTGATTCAGAACGAATTCATTAATTCATTTTTTTCTTTAATTTAAGTCGAGGTAAAACATCCGAAACTTTTTTAGCAGGGGATGGTATTACACAACCCCCCTTTTTCACAAATCGTAAGTTCCGGATATCCAATTTTTATATTTTTATATTAGAAGGATTACCATATATAACACAAAATTTCTCCGCCGATTCTTTTTAGTCGAGCTTCTCGGTCTGTCATTATACCTTGAGAAGTTGAAAGGATTACAATTCCTATTCCGCCTAAAATTCGTGGAATTCGTTGAGAGTTAGAATAGATTCGTAGACCCGGCCGACTTATTCTCTTTAAATTTAAAATCGTTTTATAGGATTCTTTCTTATTTCGTCTATGTCTTAGGGTTAAAATTAAAAAATATTGGTTGTTTTCGCGATGTTTCCTTACGTTTTCGATAAAACCCTCGCGTAAAAGTATTTTAACAATGCTTTCGGTGATGTTAGTCGATCCTATCCGAACCGTTCCTTTTCTATTCATGTCAGCATTTCGTATAGAGGTTATTATATCAGCAATAGTGTCTTTCCCCATGATAAGTTAAAATTCCTTATTGTTCTATAAATTTTGATATAATCAACATGTTCTTTTTCTTTTATTTATATATAGATATAGACGAATTATATATTAATATATGAATTTAATTATTAATATTTTATTATTAAGGGTATATGCGTGATACACAATCTATTAATTCATTTTATTTCAATACCATTTTTTTAATCCTATACTAACTATCGATACTTAGGTCTTATAATACCTCAGGAGCTAATGAAACAATTTTAGTAAAGTTTAATTGTCTCAATTCCCGTGGGATCGCCCCAAAAACTCGAGTTCCTTTTGGATTTCCTTCTTGATCAATGACAACTGCGGCATTGTCATCATATCGTATTATCGTCCCATTGTTACGTTTGAGTTCTTTACAAGTACGTACAATTACAGCTCTGATCACTTCTGATCTTTCTAGAGGAGTATTTGGTATTGCTTCCTTGATTACAGCAACAATAACGTCACCAATATGAGCATATCGGCGATTACTAGCTCCTATTATTCGAATACACATCAATTCTCGAGCCCCGCTGTTGTCTGCTACATTCAAATAGGTTTGTGGTTGAATCATATCATTTTTTTTATCTCTTCTTTTAATGCAAAGGACTAAGTAAAAAAATATTATTTGTCAAAAAAAGAAAACTGCTAATCTTTTTATCCTTAAATGTTATTTAGCTTTTTCATTCTATATTCCTAATTCAGAAATAATGAATTGGGTTTTTATAGGCATTTTTGATGCCGCTATTGAAATAGCTTTTCTGGCTATATTTTCGGGTACACCACCCATTTCATAAAGGATTTTACCTGGTTTAACCACAGCTACCCAATACTCCGGGGATCCTTTCCCAGAACCCATACGCGTTTCCGCAGGTCTTACTGTAACTGGTTTGTCTGGAAATATACGTACCCAAATTTTTCCACCACGTCGTACATTTCGTGTCATTGCTCGCCGCCCTGCTTCTATTTGTCTAGATGTGATCCAAGCGGGTTCAAGTGTTTGAAGAGCATATCTACCAAAACAAATACGATTACCACGAGAAGATATTCCTTTTAGTCTTCCTCGATGTTGTTTACGAAATCTGGTTCTTTTTGGGTTATAGTTGATGGTTTTTTTTTTAATTAGAAATTCCATCTCTACTACAGAACTGAACGTGAGAGTTTCTTCTCATCCAGCTCCTCGCGAATAAAAGGACTAAAAAAGCTTGTATTTAAGATATAGATGTAGTTAATGATTAATTCTATTAATCATGGTATTTTTTGAAATTTCATCCGATCTCTTCTAAATTTTTGTATGTCTTTTTCGGAATGGAATCCAAGATGAATTCTATTTATTTAAAAATAACGTAATATCATCATCTCGAATGTCGTTTTTGTTAGAGTTAGAATATTCTAACAAATCCTTATTTTCTTTTATCTTGTTAATTTTTTTTTTATTTTATTACTTTTTTTTTCAAATAAAAAAATTTCGCTGACGAATATTTACTCTTTCAATATCTATTTAAGTTTGATGTTTATCCCACGAGGTCTCAGAATAAAAATCAGAATAGATAATAAAGTTTCTGGTTTATTCCGCCATCCTGTCCAATGAATTACTAAGATTTGTTTTTCAAGAGAATCCTCTATATTCATGGGTTCCGTCGTTCCCATCGCTTCTTGATTAATCATTAGGCCCGAATTCTACAATGGAGCTCTTACATGAAATTTTGAATTTCATTTTTAAATTTGTTTTTGAGTCAATTTTCTCAGTTTTTATTGGCTCAAGGCTCTTAATTTTTGGTTTTCGGAACAGATTTATCTAATTATTATGAATGAATCTGTATTGATGCTTTATTACATTGCTTTTCTTACAGTGACCTCATAGACTTTCCAAATTGGAATCATATATCATTAATAGTCAATTTTTTCTCTCTTTCTTTCATCCTTCCATTTATCTGCATACTTTTCGATTACCTTTCATAACTTACTAATAATATTTCTTTATTCTTTTTTTTTTTTTATTCAGTTGCTACAATGATATGATCAGTCTATCATATCTTGACTGATTTTTTTGGATCCAGATAATGCGAAGCAATGAGTTGCTTAGGTTATTTATTAATGCTATAGTTATTAGTTGCTGTTATTAGGTAAGGTCTTTTTTCTTTTTTTTTTTTTATCTTAATCTAATGGAATCCTAAACCAACGAGTCACACACTAAGCATAGCAATTATATCAAAGGAGTTTTGATGGAAATTTTTATTCAACCTTATAGAATTGCTGATTTTATTCGTAAACACAAAAAAGAAGACTACAATTTTTTTTTATTTCTGTCTGTATAGTGTTATATTACATAGTTTTAGTTTTTTAGCGTTGGATAAAATGTAAAGAAAAATAACGTTTTTTTATGCTTCGTCTACGAATATCCAAATTTTTATTCCTAAGACTCCATAAATAGTTCGAACTGTATAGGAACAATAATCAATTTTAGCTTCAATTGTTTGTAAAGGAACTCTGCCTTCTCTGATCCATTCAACACGTGCAATTTCTTTTCCGTCGATACGTCCTGCAATTTGTACTTGAATTCCTTTTGTATTCGCCTGTTCAGTTAATTCAATAGCTTTTTTCATTGCTTTTCGAAAAGAAACGCGATTTTTTAATTGTCCAGCTATAAATTCTGCAAGAATATTAGGATCCCCATACGGATTGGAAATTCTGGTAATAGCAATGTTGAGTTTTTTATTGACACAATTAAGTTCTTTTTGAACATTCATCTGTAATTCTTCGACTCTTCGGGGTTTATCTTCAATTAATAATTTAGGAAATCCCATATAGATTATGATCTGGATGAGGTCGATTCTTTTTTGAATTTCGATACGTGCAATTCCCTCCATACCAGAGGATATTCTTATATTTTTTTGGACATAATTTTTAATACAGTCTCGTATTTTTTTATCTTCTTCTAAACCTTCAGAATACTTTTTTGGTTGTGCAAACCAAAGAGAATGATGACTTTGGGTTGTACCAAGTCTGAAACCAAGTGGATTTATTTTTTGTCCCATAGGCCTCCACTACTATATGTATCATAACATGTTAGATTTCTGTTTTCATTGCTACATCCAGGTTTTTTTAAATACATTAAATATTCGTCATTTTGTTGATAGAAGGATATATCTTCCAATACGATAGTTATATGACAAGTGGATCTTTTTATGGGGTAACTCCGTCCTCGGGCACGAGGTTTTAATTTTTTCACTGTATTTCCTTGGTTCACTTCAGCTTTACTAATGACTAAATTGGTTTCTTTGAAACCTTTATTGTGACTAGCATTTGCTGCTGCAGAATAAACCAATTTAAAAATAGGATAACATCCTCGATAAGGCATAAGTTCTAATATCATAAGTGCTTCGTCGTAGGAACGTCCACGGATTTGATCAATTACTCTCCGTGCTTTGTGGGCAGACATAGATATATATTGTCCTAAAGCATATACGGAAGTATATGATTTCTTCTTTCTCTTCTTTATCATAAGGTTTACCTCTCACTAAAAAAAAAATCGATATTCGTTTTTTTTAATTCATTTAATTAACGACGAGATCTATTATCATTTTTCGCATGCCCTCGAAAATTTATAGTAGGTGAAAATTCTCCCAATTTATGTCCGACCATAAGATCGATTATATAAACGGGTAAGTGTTCCCTTCCATTATGGATAGCGATAGTATGGCCAATCATTGTGGGTATAATGGTG